TTCTTTATCTTTACCCCATAGAGACATTGAATAGAACGAACTACTTTTTTTGCCACTGTAAGTTTGAAAATAAACGTTTAAATGTCCTTCAAAAGCAAGTAAATAGATCCTAAACATATAAAATGCAGTTAATCCTGCTGTGGACCAAGCTATTATTGCAAAAATAGGTGAATACAACCAACTATCATTAAGAATTTCATCTTTGGACCAAAAACAAGCAAGGGGTGGAATACCAGAAAGAGAAAGTGTACCCAATAAAAAAGCAGTTTTTGTAATTGGTACATGTTTTCTTAAACCGCCCATAAGAACCATATTCTGACTTTTATCTGGAGAATATCCAACAATAGCTTCCATCGCATGAATAATTGATCCAGATCCTAAGAACAACAATGCCTTCGAATAAGCATGAGTAATCAAATGAAATAAAGCAGCTCGATAAGACCCCATACCTAGAGCTAACATCATATAACCCAATTGAGACATTGTAGAATAAGCTAAGCTTTTCTTAATATCTTTTTGAGCAAGAGCTAAAGTGGCTCCTAAAAATAATGTTATTATACCTATCAAAGCTATTAGATTTAGAATGTAAGGTATAACTATGAAAAGAGGAAGAAGCCGAGCTACAAGAAAAATTCCTGCGGCTACCATAGTAGCGGCATGTATAAGAGCCGAAATGGGGGTAGGCCCTTCCATGGCATCAGGTAACCATACATGAAGGGGAAATTGGGCGGATTTAGCAACCGCGCCGGCAAATAACAGGGAGGCGCATACAGTAACAAATAAAAAATTAACTTCATTATTATAAACCAAGTTATTGAATATTTCAAACAAATCCCGAAATTCGAAACTACCTGTTATCCAATAAAAACCCAAAATTCCTAATAATAAACCAAAATCCCCGACACGATTAGTTACAAACGCTTTTTGACAAGCATTCGCGGCACTGGGTCGTGTGAACCAAAAACCTATTAATAGATAAGAACACACTCCAACTAATTCCCAAAAAATATAAATTTGTATCAAATTCGAACTAGTAACTAATCCCAACATTGAAGTATTGGAAAAACTCATATAAGCAAAAAATCTCAAATATCCCTGATCATGAGACATATAATTGTCACTATAAATAAGAACCATAATTCCAACAGTAGTGATTAATATCGACATAATAGAAGTAAGTGGATCAACCAAGCAGCCAAATTCTAAAGAAAAATCATTATTGATGGTCCAAGACCATACATATTGATAGACAGAATTTTTATTTATTTGCTGAATAGAAAAAAGGGCTGAAAAAACCATAACTATACTTAATAATAAAACACTAGGAAAAGCCCACATACGGCGAAGATTTTTTGTTGCCGTTGGAAAAAGTAGAAGTCCTGTTCCAATTAAGATAGGAACTGGAAGTGGAATGAAAGGTATAATCCATGAATATTGATATGTATATTCCATAAAAAAAAAAAAAAAAAAAAAAAATTATCTTAATTAATTGTTTCTGAGTCACCGGTTCTTATTTCTTTTCTTTTGAGAGGGGTCGGTTAATAAAAAAAAATTAAGATATATAAAAAAAACTTAAATAGAATTTTCTAGCCTTAATTATTCTGAATCTTTCCAAACTACTTCAAATATTTAAAATCAAGAGGTTGCAATTGGTCAAATGATATAAATAAGTCACTAGTGAAAAAAAAAAAAATACGTATTTAATTTTATTAATACTGAATTGTTAATATTAAATTCAAATTTTTAAATAAAATTTTATGAAGATAAAAAATGAAAATTTGAATTTTCATTTTAATTATTACGTATTACAATAATTTTTTTATATCTATAGAACAAGGATAAATAATTATACCAAAAACAGTATTTGATCTGAATCATAAAGCCCATAACTAAAACTATTTATTGTAATTCGGTTATTTAGAATCATTAACCAATTTGTTTTGTAACTAATTGTTTGTCTTCCATTACAATAAAAGCTATTTGTAGGAAATGCTATGATATCCAACACTTTAATTTTACGGAAAAACAAGGGGGGCAAATAAAATGCCTTTAAATTATGTATTTTGTATCCTTTAACAAACAGATTAACTACTAGTCTCATTTGATAATTAAAATTTTGTGGACTCTTTCTTCGAACTTGACCAATTAAATTCATATTAAATTAATTAATATAATAGAAAAAAAGTTTTTTTATTTTTTAATTAATAATTAAGCGGGAGAAGGGTTGGGTTATTAAACTTTTAGATTTTTTTATTACATGTAGAAATGTAACACGACGAAAATAGAAAGAAAACGAAACGGACAATCTTTCTTTTTTTTTGTATTATTTTTTTGATTTTATCAACTTCAACCTATTTGGCATAGTGTACCTTATCGTTCTTATTAATATTTTATGTGATTTTTACCCCCCCCCCCCTTTTTGGGGGGGAGTCTAATTTAGAGAAAAAATAGATAGAGAATAGTAAAGAACAATTGATTTTGAACAATAGATGTCTTTCACATCCAACCGAAAAACCTATTATAACTTTTTAATGGCAGTTCCAAAAAAGCGCACCTCTATTTCAAAAAAACGTATTCGTAAAAATATTTGGAAAAGGAAGGGATATAGGGCAGCATTGAAAGCTTTTTCGTTAGCGAAATCTCTTTCTACCGGGAGTTCTAAAAGTTTTTTTTGTGTAACAAATAAATAATCTGAATCGTTCTAATAAAGTGATATAATTTTGTTTATAGTTTATTTATAATTATAAGTTATAAAAATGATAAATAATATTTATCAATTATATTTATCAATTATAATTAATATTAACATCATAATTTATCAATTATAATTAATATTAACATCATAATAGTATAGTAAAAGAATAAATATTAATATATAAGATGAATAAATATTAATATATAAGATAAATTACAATATAAACAATATACATAAAAAAAAAATAAATAAAAAAGAATTAGTCTCATAATGTTTTAATTTAAACAAATATAAAATTGAATTTGTTTTACAATTTGTTTTACTTTAATTTGAAGCCAAATTTTTCTTTCGTTTCTGATATAGATAAGAATTCTGTTGTCTACTGAATTCTAAAAATGAATGGTACTTTTTTGTTTGAAAAAAGGGTAAACGCAAGCGCAAGGTTTCGCCTTTCATTTTAGTATGTTTTATCATTTTCCGGATGGGGATTATCACTTTCCCCATCGCCCTTACTCAATAATAAAAAGAATTTTTTTTTTAGTTATATTTTTGATTTTATATTATAAAGAAGAGGTCGTTGAAACTAATTGATTAAGTTTAAAATGTTTTTTATAATCTTTTAAATCATTATTTTGGGTTTTAGAAATTATTATCACTATATAAATTCCTTAAACCCAATTAAATTAATAAAAGCCCCGTTTACATTTTTAGGTAGTTATATGACGAATGCGCCAATTTTGAGTGATCTATTTTAGATCCTATGTTTCGATTGGAAGATCGATCAAGATATAATATATATATATTAATATTAATTAAAAAATTTAGAAAATATTTTGAAGTATGGTACAATTTCTATACGAAATTTTTTTATATGATTGATACGACCATCCAAAATACCTAACTTAATGGGTTTGCTAAATCTTAACGCAAATTCTCTACACAACAAAAAATCCTAACGCAACCTAACTATGCAAATATTTACATAAATCTTTTGAGTGTATCGCTGAAATTGTGTTATATAAAAATTATTAATCGATAAAATGAATTTTTTATTTTAGATTAATAAAATAAATGATAAAAGAAATTAATCATTAAAAAATGCAAATGAGGTAGAACATTTTTTTTACTTATATCCATGGATTGAAGTAAAAATTATATAGTTACAACTGTTACATTTTAGTTTTAGGAGAGCATAAAGTAATAGCCTACGAAAAAATACATTGTTAGTTCAGTTAAATAAAATTGACATCCTAAAATACTAAATAACTAAATAAAAAGATAATAATAAGAAAAATCAATATTATTAACGTTAACGAAAACGTTTTAATCCCTAATTTTTAAACAAGTTTTTATTCATCAATTTGAATGGTTTCCTAAAAAAAATATTGGATTGAATTAACTCCTTCAAGCTCGACGATTGAATAAAAATAGGTTATTATGATTTCGAATAAGCCGCTATGGTGAAATCGGTAGACACGCTGCTCTTAGGAAGCAGTGCTAGAGCATCTCGGTTCGAGTCCGAGTGGCGGCATGGCATCTTCTAAAAGAGTAAGTCCTATAATGAATTCAATTCCCGATTTCAATTCCTATAATTGAGGGACGCCCTTATTAATTTAATAATTTTTATGATATTTTCAACTTTAGAGCATATATTAACTCATATATCCTTTTCGATCGTTTCAATTGTAATTACAATTCATTTGATAATTTTATTAGTCGATGAAATCGTAGGACTAGATGATTCTTCAGAAAAGGGGATGATAGCTACTTTTTTCTGCATAACAGGATTATTAGTTACTCGTTGGATGTATTTGAGGCACTTACCATTAAGTGATTTATATGAATCATTAATTTTTCTTTCGTGGAGTTTTTCCATTATTCATATTATTCCGTATTTTAAAAAACATAAAAACCATTTAAGCGCAATAACCGCGCCAAGTGCTATTTTTACTCAAGGTTTTGCTACTTCGGGTCTTTTAACTGAAATGCATCAATCCGCGATATTAGTACCCGCTCTCCAATCCCATTGGTTAATGATGCATGTAAGTATGATGGTATTGAGCTATGCAGCTCTTTTGTGTGGATCATTATTATCACTAGCTCTTCTAGTCATTACATTTCGAAAATTCATAAGGATTTTTAGTAAAAGCAATAATTTAGAAAATGAGTCAGTTTCCTTTAGTGAGATTCAATACGTGAACGAAAGAAACAATGTCTTACGAAACACTTCTTTTATTTCGTCTCAAAATTATTACAGGTATCAATTGATTCAACAATTGGATCGTTGGAGTTATCGTATTATTAGTCTAGGGTTTATCCTTTTAACCGTAGGTATTCTTTCGGGAGCAGTATGGGCTAATGAAGCATGGGGCTCATATTGGAATTGGGATCCAAAGGAGACTTGGGCATTTATTACTTGGACCATATTCGCTATTTATTTACATATTAGAACAAATAAAAATTTTGAAAGTGTAAATTCTGCAATTGTGGCCTCAATGGGCTTTCTTATAATTTGGATATGCTATTTTGGGGTTAATCTATTAGGAATAGGGTTGCATAGTTATGGTTCATTTACATTAATATCTAATTGAATAAAAGACTTGACGAATATAAACATAGGACGGCATACAGGTATATATACGAAAACTTCATGTAAACAATCAAGAACCATTTGAATCATTTCCATTACTTGATTCAAATGGTTCTCACAAATTCAAAAGATATCTAGTTATAATAGAATTCCAATTTATTTATTTTACTTAAAAGAATATAAAATTTTACTTAAAAGAATATAAAAGACTCATTTTTTTATTGTACAATCAACCATTTTTAAAATCATGGGATTTCAGTTTCATTTTTTGGTTTACTCACAAAAACTATCGAAAAAAATAATTGGATATAATAGCTTCGACCTTGTCAACTGATAATGATAAAACGAAATCGGGATAAACACCAATACCTATTACAGGTAAAAGGATAGAGATCGAAACAAATAATTCTCGCGGTCCAGAATCAAAAAAATAAGAGTTTGGGGCATTAAAAAGCTTGTATCCATAGAACATCTGGCGTAACATAGATAATGAATAAATAGGAGTTAATATCATTCCAATTGCCATTACAAAAGTAATTAATATTTTTGTCATTAAAAGATATTTTTGACTAGTAAGTATTCCAAAAAAAACTAACAATTCGGCAACAAAACCGCTCATGCCCGGTAATGCAAGAGAAGCCATTGATAAGATACTGAAAGTCGTGAATATTTTTGGAATTGCGATAGCCATTCCGCCCATTTCGTCGAGATAAACAAGACGTATTCTATCATAACTCGTTCCGGCCAAGAAAAAAAGCGCAGCGCCAATAAATCCGTGAGAGATTATTTGTAAAATGGCTCCGTTGAGTCCTGTATCGCTTATAGAACCAATTCCTATAATTATGAAACCCATATGAGATACAGAAGAGTAGGCTATTCTTTTTTTTAAATTACGCTGACCGGGAGATGTTGAAGCTGCATAGATTATTTGAATTGTGCCTACTATAATCAACCAGGGAGAGAATATAGAATGGGCGTGGGGTAATAATTCCATATTGATCCGAACCAATCCATACGCTCCCATTTTTAATAAGATTCCGGCTAAAAGCATACAAGTACTGTAATGTGCCTCTCCATGGGTGTCTGGTAACCATGTATGTAAGGGTATGATCGGTGATTTGACAGCAAAAGCAATAAGAAATCCAATATAAAATATTATTTCTAGTGCTACAGGATACGATTGATTAGCTGATGTTTCAAAATTTAATGTTGGTTCATTGGAACCATATAAACCAATACCCAAAACTCCCATTAATAAAAAAACGGAACTTCCTGCAGTGTACAAAATAAATTTTGTAGCTGAATACAACCGTTTCTTTCCCCCCCACATGGATAGAAGTAGATAAACTGGAATTAATTCTAACTCCCACATGATGAAAAAAAGTAAAAGGTCTCGAGAAGAAAATGGTCCTATTTGACCGCTATACATTGCTAACATCAGAAAATGGAATAGTCGGGAATCTCGAGTAATCGGCCGAGCCGCTAAAGTAGCTAAAGTTGTGATAAATCCTGTCAGTAAAATGGGTCCTATAGAAATTCCATCTATTCCCAATCTCCAGTAAAAATCAAAAAAATCGATCCATTTATAATCCTCTGTCAGTTGCATTAATGGATCATCCAATTGGAAACGATAACCGAATGCATAGGTTGTTAGAAGGAGTTCAATTATGCATATACCTATAGTATACCAACGAATGATCTTATTTCCTCTATGAGGGAGAAAGAAAATTAAGGAACCCGCGAATATTGGCAAAACTACAACTAGCGTTAACCAAGGAAAATTATTCATGGTAAAAACAAGATAAACTTGGACCAGAAAAACCCGTGCTCAAAATAAAAAGTTTTTGAGCGCGGGTTTTTGTCGGTAAAGGTAAAAAAATCAAATGTATTCGAGTAGGGTTTTCTGGAACGTATTAATAAGCCAGACCCATACTTCGAGTTGTTTCATGCCATAAATAAACTCGAACACTCAAGAAATCTGTCGGACAGGCGGATTCACATCTCTTACAACCGACACAGTCCTCTGTTCTTGGAGCAGAAGCAATTTGCTTAGCTTTACACCCGTCCCAAGGTATCATTTCTAATACATCCGTTGGGCAGGCGCGCACGCATTGAGTACACCCTATACACGTATCATAAATCTTTACTGAATGTGACATTTGGATCTATAAATTTTTGAATGTCAGAAAGTTTCGATCTAGTAAACTTGTAAATGAATCATATATTTAGACACCAGATGAATCAATAATTTATCATAATTTTTCTAATCAATCTACTTCTGGATTGACTCATGCGATAGAGCCAAGATACTTTAATTTCTTACATTTTTGAAAACATGTATTATTACGTAATGTATGGTCATGGTAATTCTAATTTATGAATATTAGAATTTATATGATTAATACTACTTATTCAACAAATTCGATTGATTGATACGAGTTGATTTTCTGTTACGATAAATTGATGAAACAATAGCCGGTCCAATAGCTGCTTCAGCGGCTGCAATAGCTATAACAAAAATTGAGAAAATATTTCCTTTTAATTGGCGACTATCAAAAAAATCAGAAAATGTTACGAAATTCATATTAACCGCATTCAGTATAAGTTCAAGACACATAAGGGCTCTAACCATATTCCGGCTCGTGATCAATCCATAGATACCGATAGAAAATAAGTAGGCACTCAAAACAAGTACATGTTCGAGCATCATTGACCAACTCCTTATCAATTTCGATTCATTTCAATATGAACTGAACAACAATTCAACAGATTCAATTGACTAGAATAAAAAAAAGTACGGAACAAAGGCAGATTTTCTATTGTTATATAGAATAGATTGAATAATTTCTATTTTAGACATAAAAAATCTTTAATTAAAGGGAAATAAATGTAATGTAATAAAACCGAACAGAGTTTAATGTGCATTGCTAATTCTATAAATTTTTTACTGTCGCGCCACGGCAATTGCACCTATCAAAGCGGCTAAAAGAATTATCGAAACGAATTCAAATGGAAGAAAAAAATCGGTTGATAAATGAATTCCAATTTGTTGACTATTACTTATCAAATCTTGCTCTATAATCTGGTTTGATCTTGTAGTCCAAATAATTCCGTACCATGACGTATCCGTAATAATAATCATGAGTAAAACAAAAATACTTGTACAAACTGGCAAAGTAACCACATCCCCAATGGTCCAAAGATTCAAATCTTTGTAATATTCTGAACCATTCATGAACATCACAGCAAATACGATTAAAACATTTATAGCTCCCACGTAAATAAGGAGTTGTGCAGCAGCTACAAAATAAGAGTTTAATAGAATATAGAATAAGGATATACAAACAAGAACCAGTCCCAATGAAAAGGCAGAATAAATGGGGTTGGTAAATAATACCACCCCCATACCTCCTAGTATAAGAACCGATCCCAGAAAGACTAAAAGAAAATCATGTATTGGTCCGGGCAAATCCATTATATGTAAAATAAGAGATAAATAAATAGAAATGTTTTTCATGACCTTATTGAGACCCGACCAGAAATTTTTTTTTATGATTTTTGAGCAATTCCTAATTTAATCCTAAGTAAATAAATACTAAGGGATATGAATAAATGTGAGTACTATTATTGGACTAATTTCATTCTTTATCTGAAAGAGTCGTTCTAATTCTAAACTATATATTTTAAAACAATTATGGATATATTAATTAATGGATTTTCAATCCAAATTAAGACGCGTTTCTTACCAACCAATCAATAGTTGGTATTTGTAGTTATTGACCAAACAACACGAAAGAAACCTAAATTCCTTCTATATTAGTTATTAGTAAAGTAATTATAAATTATTCGTTAATCAAGAGATTTACTTATTTATTTGAGGCGAATTCAAAATTGTTCGAATTGTATAATCGTCAATTACTGACATTGGTAAACGACCCAAAGCAATTTGATTATAATTCAATTCGTGACGATCATAAGTAGAAAGTTCATATTCTTCAGTCATTGATAAACAATTCGTTGGACAATACTCAACGCAATTACCACAAAATATACAGACTCCGAAATCAATACTGTAATTAAGCAGCCGTTTCTTGCGAATATCAGTTTCCAATTTCCAATCAACAACGGGTAGATCTATAGGACATACACGAACGCATACTTCACAAGCAATACATTTATCAAATTCAAAATGGATTCGACCGCGGAAACGCTCCGCGGTGATTAATTTTTCATAAGGATATTGAATAGTTACGGGTAAACGATTTGCGTGGGATAAAGTAATCATGAAACTTTGACCAATGTACCTTGCAGCTCGTACTGTTTGTTGACCATAATTCATGAACCCAGTTACCATAGAGAACATATCGTTAATATATATATGAATAGTTTTATGTTTGTTTATTTCTCTTGTTTGAGACACGTTGTGAATATAGAATGTTACTTTACAGTGAAAAGAGTTGGAAAGAAGTTGTTAATAATAGATTACCGAGAGAAATAGGTAAAAGAAATTTCCATCCAAGATTCAATAGTTGGTCCATTCTTAGCCTCGGTAAAGTCCATCTTGTTGTGATAGGAATGAACAAGAACAAATAAGTTTTAGCTAATGTAATAAAGATACCAATTATCGCTCCAAAAACTCCACATGTTTTATTTATTTCAAAAAGCTCAGAAACATATATGTCCGGAATAGATATATTCCAACCTCCCAAGTAAAGAACTGTTACAAATAATGAAGAAACCAATAGGTTTAGATAGGAAGCAACATAAAATAACCCAAATTTTATACCCGAGTATTCGGTTTGATAACCTGCTACTAACTCTTCTTCTGCTTCTGGTAAATCAAAAGGTAATCTCTCACATTCTGCTAGGGAAGAAATAATAAAAATGATAAACCCTATAGGCTGACGCCACAAATTCCATCCCCAAAAACCATATTTTGATTGCGCCTCAACAATATCAATTGTACTTGAACTGTTAGATAATTATAGTCGGTGATACCATCACTGTTACCATCGCTATTACAGAACCGTACATGAGATTTTCACCTCATACGGCTCCTTGAAGGCCAGAAATAAATATAGGGACCGCGTCAGTATTCTTTTTTGAATCTTGATATGTTTGTAGGATGGATAACTATCGGCCGGTCCCAAATTAGACCAATTGAATTCTGTCTGTTATAATTATTTTAATTCAAAATTAAATAAAAAAAGTACTTCTGAATTGATCTCATCCTTTCTTTAATTTTATAATTTCAATAATAATTTCAATTCTTCTTTGTTCAGTAATAACTTAACTGTTCAATAAAATACTTCTTGTAAAAATATCAATAACCCGTTGGTTTCACGTACGAAAAAAAAATTCTATATTAATTAATGAATTATGACACAAATTATATATCTATTAATATGTATATGGGAAAGAATAAAAAAAGAATAAAAGTAACAAAGAATAAATAAAGTATATCTTTCTTTTTTTTTTTTTTTTTTTCGTTCCTATTCTTCTTTCTATTTCTGAGAAAAAGAGGGCTTTCAAAATAAAGTTAAAGGATTATTTCGTTTCGAATAGTTATTTATTAAATCGGTGGATAGGAGTATACTCTGGATTGGAATCGTGTCATGGGGAGTACTGCCTGATCATTTCTACCAACTTAAAGCCCCAATTAGTATTCTTTGTTTGTATATTATGTAAAAATGTCCTTTTGGAGAATTTACATAATCTCCATTACTAATCCTTTACATATGTTCGTGTTTCTAACCATCCACTCGTTTTTGCTCAATCCCCCGTTATGCTAATACATAAAAATGATAGTGAAAACTCAATACGGTTGATCTTTTGAACCCGCTTCAAGTCAGGATGACTAATCAACCAATCTTGGGGGAAACGGTCTCTTCTGTTTATGTTTATTTCCGCTTAACTCTCTAACTCTTATACATAGAAAATGAGAATCAATCTTTTTACTGCGAATTTATATATAAGCTGTTTTCTTTCACTCATATAACTATTTGATTTAGTTCATCAACCCGAATAATGAATAAAAAAAAAATTAAGATATCTACTCAATCCATTCCAACCCTTTCCTTGAAAGGAAGGAATAGAGAAAAGTTTATGTCTATGTATCAACGAATCGCACGTAGAGATATTGATAACACACATAAAGTTAATGGTATTTCATAACTAATCGATTGAGCAGCAGCTCGTAGACCGCCTAAAAAGGAATATTTATTATTTGACCCGTATCCCGACATAAGAAGTCCAATTGGCGCAATACTGGAAATGGCAATCCATAAAAAAACACCGATATTGAGATCCGCTAAAACAAGGTGATATCCAAAAGGAACTACTGAATAGCTTACTAAAATTGATATGACTGCTATGGATGGCCCGATACTGAATAAACGAGTATCCCCCCTAGATGGAAAAAGATTTTCTTTGAAAAGTAGTTTTGTCCCATCTGCTAGAGCTTGAAGAACTCCCAAAGGGCCGGCGTATTCAGGTCCAATACGTTGTTGTATCCCTGCCGATATTTCTCTTTCTAACCATACAATTACCAGTACGCCTATTGTGATTCCCACTACAAGAGTCAAAATAGGAACAAGAACCCATAGAATTCCATAAACCTCTTTAAAAAATTCTAATCTAGAAAAAGAATCGATATCTTGTACTTCCGGTGTATCAATTATCATTTCAACGATCAACTTCTCCCATAATGATATCTATACTACCTAGTATCGTCATAATATCAGCCAATTTCATTCTTTTAACTAACCGCGGAAGAATTTGCAAATTGATAAAACCCGGCGGGCGGATTTTCCATCTCCAAGGAAAACCACTCTGATCCCCTATGAGAAAAATTCCCAATTCTCCTTTTGGGGCTTCTACTCTCACATAAAGTTCTTGTTTCGGCAATTCAAATGTAGGAGACGGCTTTTTACTAATAAATCGATATTCAAAATCATTCCATTCCGGATTCCTTTCTCTATCAAAGTATCGTATTTCTAAATTCTCATAGGGTCCCCCTGGAATTCCTTCCAGGGCCTGTTGAATAATTTTTACGGATTCTATCATTTCACCAATTCGGACTAGATAACGAGCCAATGAATCTCCTTCTTTTTGCCACTGTACTTCCCAATCAAATTCGTCGTAACATTCATAATGATCAACTTTACGAAGATCCCATTGTATTCCGGAAGCTCGCAGCATTGGTCCCGATAAACCCCAATTTATTACTTCCTCTCTACCAATAATGCCTACTCCCTCGACTCGTTCTAAAAAAATAGGATTTCGTGTAATAAGGTTTTGATATTCAGCAACTCTTGTTAAAAAATAATCGCAGAAATCCAAACATTTATCTATCCAGCCATGAGGTAGATCGGCCGCTACTCCTCCGATACGAAAATAATTATGCATCATTCTCATACCGGTGGCAGCTTCGAATAGATCATATACTAATTCTCTTTCTCTGAAAATATAGAAAAAGGGAGTTTGTGCACCAATATCCGCCATAAAAGGACCGAGCCATAACAGATGAGAAGCTATACGACTCAACTCCAACATAATTATTCTGATATAGCTGGCTCTTTTAGGTACTTGAATATTTCCCAACTGTTCCGGTCCGTTTACAGTTATTGCTTCTGTGAACATAGTAGCTAAATAATCCCACCGTGTTACATAAGGCAAATATTGTATAATTGTTCGATTTTCCGCAATTTTTTCCATTCCTCGGTGTAAATAACCCAATATTGGTTCACAGTCAATAACATCTTCACCATCTAGAGTAATGATGAGTCGAAGAACACCATGCATTGATGGGTGGTGGGGGCCCATATTGACTATCATGAGGTCTTTTCTTGTAGCCGGTATATTCATAGGTTTTTCCTCGATTCATTCTTTCATGAATTGCTGAAAACGAAAAAAAGTTCATTAAAATTCAAGATCTAATAAATCAAATAATTCAAAATGCCTTTATAAAAATAAAATTAACGAGTTTTTGACTCCCGAATATCCAACCTATTAATTAATTCTTTATAACATATTCTATTTTTCTTTGACAAATAAGACAGTAATCGTTGGCGTTTTCCCAGAATTTTACGTAAACCTCTCTGAGATAAATAGTCTTTTTTGTGTAATTGTAAATGTGAAGTAAGTCTTCGTATCCTATTGGTGAAACTAACTATTTGAAATTCAACAGATCCTCTGTTTTCGTCTTTTTCTTCTTGTGAAATAACTGAGATGAATGAATTTTTTACCATAAACTGAAATCTTCTCTCCCCCCTCTTTTTATTTTAAGATATTTGTTATTGATAGATATCTTTATTGATCAGTAATAATAATGCCCCTAATTTTTATTTGGTATATACAATAATTTGAATTTCGTTATTAATTTCTAATTTTTTTAATTTAATAAAACTTACTCAATCCTATTTTCATTTTAAAATTGGATTTGAAAGGGGATACAAAAGTATGGTTGGTTTCTTCACTCACAAAAGATAAAAGTTTAGACCTAAAATAAGAAAATTTTGTTCATTCTAGATCTAATTGATATGTCATTGAATTAGTATCATGTATCAGAATGGAATGTAAGACAACGTATGCGTGCATCTCTTTGTCGTCATAGACCAGAGTATGGGAAATATAGGAAAAATGTACTATTAATGAATTTTCAATCGCGGATACATATGTATCCTTACCATACTGAAACAACTGCCATTATTGGTATTAAACCAATAACGATTCATACAAGCTAAATCTTCTAATCGATAATTGGGCCAAAGAAATAGCTTTAATTTTATAAGTTTTTTTTTATCTTTTTTGCTTTTATCCACAACTTGACTGTTTACCTCATTCCCATTACAAAAAGATGCCTTTCTATGTCTATTCTTAGAATTTAAACAAATTAGAATTCGCAATTCTCTACGACGTCTAGGCGATAAAATATTTTCAGGAACAAACAAATCATAATTTTTTTTATATCTATTTCCAGTCATCTTTTGATGTTTTGTAATGACTTCATCAGAATTCTTATCAACATGTTTTTTTTCTCGGTATCTTTGATTTATTTGATGTTTACTTTTATGAACTAATGAAATACCGAGGGTTTGATACATAATAAATTTTCCATCATTTTTTATAGCTAGACGAATTGGTTCAATAATCAAAAATCCCCTTTTAATAAATTCTGTAAGAGTTACATCTTTCTGAATCGTCAAAATATCCAGACTCATTTCGCCCCTTTGAATAGAGGATATAGTAATTTCTCTTGGATTTATCAGTCTAAGCAGGAGACAATATACGTTGATGTTATTGATTATTTTTTTATTTAAAGAATCATCCCATCTCAATTGAAAATACAAATACCTTTTTAGGAAGAAATCAAACTCCGCTTTTGTATTGATCTTGTATTGCTTTTTATTTCTATGTTTTTTCATGTCCGATCCCGTATAATCTTCTTCAACATCTTTTTCTTGGTTTGAAAGAGCTGATTTAAGATCTGCTTGGCCCGTGGATTCTTTTTCTCCTTGATTTCGGTTTTCTAATTCAAGAGATTTTTTTTCATTCGCCGATATTGATATAAAAGGATCTCTTTTTTTATTTCCAGTGATGCTTTTGTTTTCACTAGCATTTTTTTTTATATTCGAATTAAAAAGTAGTAATTTAATTGGTATAACCCACGGTTTCATTTTATACGTATTATAAAGTCTCACAAATTCTGGTAAGAACCAAAGTTCCAGATTTGATATGGGACGACTTAGTATTTCTTCATTCATTCCCATCCAATCCAAAAGGGGTTTTTGATTGGATATTTGATCTTGCTGAAGTGTGAGATAAAAAAGACCTTTATTATTGATTTTATCAATTATTTGATACTTATTAACCCTAGTCTTAGTATATTTATTACTGTTAGTGTCAGTATCAATATTGATCCAGGCCTCAATATCGACTTTCGTTTTAAGACAAAAATCGAGAATTCTCCAATCAAAATATTTTCTATCCGTATTTTTATCCATATCTCGAATATCATCTTCTACCATATTAAAGGATTTTTGTTTATGTGTGTTGTAATTATAAAAAATATCTTGGTTAGTTTTTACTTGTAATGGTGATCCATAAATTGAAGAGTACTTCTTAGTTTCAGAATTTATAGATTTATATGCTAAAAGATCATATCTATATTGTTTTTTAAAATTATCCTTTTGATTCAATAATAAATCCGTTTCAATTTTTTTTTCGTAGTGAATTAATTCATCTTTTTCATATAAATCACACAAATCTTTATATAAATCTTTATTTTGAGCTATACAGTTCAATATATTTCGCCATTTTTGTGGTACTACTCTAGACCATTTAATTTGAGATACATCACATTGATATTGATAATGACTCCTTAACCAATTTGTCCATTGATTCATTCCAGAATTGCGAAGATTCTTAGGTCTTAATTCGGAATGAAATAGTTCTTGTCTTACAACAAAAAAATCCTTTATTTCATTCTTAAGAAAAAGGGGGTTTCCATTATATTGAAATACGGATTTCAATTTCTCTAACTTAATAAGTTGGGTTTGTGATAATTTGTAAAATACATATGCTTGTGAAAAGTAAGATAAGTCAAAAAAAGTCTTTGAATTTTTTTGACTAAGACTAATATTAGTATTAGAAAGTGACTCTTTTATAATCGAAATAAATTTAATTAAACTTTGATTTGTTTTATTAATTCTTTCTTGATTTGTTTCATTACTGTTAATGTTTTTATTAATAATTTTTTTTGTTGATTCAAGAAAAAGTTGTGTATTGATACTAGGAATATTAATCATAGATAGAAAGATATCTATGTATATCTTTTCAATGAAAAATATTATAAAATAATGGGATTTACGGATTAATCGAGCAGTTCTTCTTTTTAATATCTGCCAAATATTTTTTTGTGATTCCAATCTTTTATCATCATAACTTATTTTGTTAGAACTCAAATTTCTATCTGAAGTTATAAATTCCTTTTTCTTGTCTTTTGTAATTTTTTCTATTTGATTTATTATTGTGTTTATTCTATCAGTCAGATCTTGCATTTTTTTTTCTGTTAATGAATAATTTGTCCAATCCTGAGATCTAATTTGAATGGACGATTCCTGAATCATCCGATTACTGATTATTGAATCTTTTTTAATTTCACTCAATTCATATACTTCTATTTCTCTCAATCCAAATAATATAATTGGGTTTATTTTTGAGAGTTCTTTTATTATTTCTTTTATAAACAGAATGTTTTTAATGATCCATTTTTTTGGTTTTTTTGAGACATTTAGAAACAATTTTGTTTGTTCTTTAAAAATTCCTAGAATTATAAAACATTTCTTTTGCAATTTTTTAATTTTTTTTTTGAGTTCTTTAAAAATCGGTTCAAAAAATGAAAGTTTTTTTCTGGGAGAACCAAAAGGTAGTTCAGCTTCCATTCCAAAAATTGTTAAAAAACAAAAATCATTTTTTTGACCTTGCTTTTTCATTGCATCGTTATAAGGGGCTCGTAACTTAGATCTGTGCCAAGGTTTAAGACGAAAAGGAAATAGAATCTTGATCTGAATGCCGTCTGTTAACCAGTTTTTTGGAAATTCTTTTTCTGATAATTGAACGCCGTTATAGGTACATTTAACATGCATTTCTCTATTCCAATCCTTTAAGTCCTCATACCATTCCGGAAATTGAAATAATAGTATACGGACGATATTTTTAGCTATTATCAATGAAGGTAATATAATATATTTTCTAAGAATTGATTGGGTTACTAATAAAAAACCTCTCATTACTTGAGCAAGTAAAATACTATCCCAGGCTTCCGCTATTTGTATACGCACTTTTTCCTTTCTTTTGTCTTCTTCTTTTTTGTCCTCCTCTTTTTTTTTCGCACTTTCTTTTGTCTTTTTCTCTGTATAATTCGAAATTGTGAATTCTGTGTTTTTCGACATCCAATTTCTAAAATTTTTTTTCATCCGTTCAGAAATATCAAAAACAAAAAAAAAAGATTTGTCTATTCGGTCCAAAAAAAGAGGGGAATGCGCATTTGCTTCAAAGAGTTTCCAAGTAACTGTTTTACGTCTTTGAGCGCGCATGGAGCCTTTGATTATGTCTCGACGAAAATCCGATTGTTGGGAATAACGTATCAAAGCAACTTCGCCTGTTTGATCAGTATTATTAGTTTCTTTGGTATTAGTATAAGCATCAGTGTT